CCCCACCCATGGTAATGAGTTACGGGGAGCTAGTTCTATCACTTCTGCCCAACTACAGGTTGGACCATATGTCGGAGAGAAAAAACTTTTCTTTGTCCGACCAACCTAATAGTTGCCTTATATGAATGCATAGAGTATAAGGGCGGCTTTACGCTCTCCCCCGAATTGTGCAAACCTGAACGCAGCGAGGGGAAGGGGGCCAAGGCCTCCTATCTTTCAATCAAATAAGAAAGCTCCGGTCCTTCGCCACTACTAAGATGGATTTCTCTTCGACAGTACTCCAGCTCACCCACTATCTGGCGAGAACTGGTGCGAGGGGATGCGATGCGCATCGATCTCACTCCCGAAACCAGGGAGACTTTCAATGGAGCCATAGCAGCACCCGAGTAGTTCCTCATCTTGTTCACCTCAAAATTGATTCAAAAATATCCTATAATAGTTCGTCCTGGTCCAGATCTGGAAGTATCATCAATGGTCTGTTTAGCCGTAAACCTTATTGCATTAGATCTTTGAACTTTGCTATTCCATTGGAAATGGACCATTCCATTGTGGATCCACCATGATCTTGGAATTCCCTAAGAATGGCAACTGCAACTTCAGTCGCCATCTCCATATCTCGTTCACTTGTGAGCTCGGTTCGGAATAATAGGCTTCCCGGGCGATGAAAAAAAGGATCTTTTTTCCGGAACTTCAGGTGCGCTCCGCCCGGAGATAGCGAAATCTCCCCAACCTCAAGGTCGATACCAATCCTTGAATGTAGAAACCAATGCTTCCATCTGATCGTAGTTTCCAATTATAGAGATAGCTCCACGGATTCAAGAGAAGAAAGAATAGGAACCGGATCTTTATTAGAATGAATATTCAGCTGAAGTGGAATGTGATAGATTGGAGCAATGTAAATTCATATTTGATTACTTGTTCCTTAGTAGTTGGATCTCTCACCAACCCAGTTTTGGCTCTTCCGCCCTTCATTCCACTTGGGCATCTGGTCGATACCAGCAAAAACATCTCTGAACAAGGTCCCAGCACCAGCCTGCCTGATGCGCTCGAAAAAGAAAGAAAGGAGGAGTCGAGATTTCAGGCTTGTAGAAGGAATCAATGAGGCGAATTGAGCTAGGTTACACTACTTTGAGGGGAAATCCCTTACTGAATGAATGTGCTTTTGATCAGTGACCGTAGAAACTACTGTGAATGCTTTCTATGATATCCTCTTTCTGGCTACCAAACGTGCTAATTGGTCAAAAGAGCTTATTCTGAGTTTGAATTCCCCGAATTCTGTAAGCTTGCTTGGTCTACCTGCTTTGTTCTGATTTCATTGTATTCCTCCGTATTCAGCATTCGCCGGTGTCACAAAAAGCAAAAGCATATCAATTCGTTGAGGCAACTAGTCTTGGTAAGGTTTACCACTGAATGAGAAAGGCCCCTAGGTAGATAGAACGTTTGTATGACCATTTCCAGATGTTTTATTTAAGGCATGTTTGCCGGCGTCCAATGTCCCCGTGTGTGATACGCGTACGAGGAACAACAAGACAGCGGGGAGTCTTTGTGACGGGGAAGAGCCGTGCATTAATTTGGAATCTTTAAGAGCTTCTCCCTGACATCCACCCAAAGGAGTACCGTCAGCCCCCCAAAGGGGTACCATAACTGCCACCCCTGCTGGCTGACTGATTGCAGGGAGCGCAGGAAGCTAAGGCTCCATGTTCGGTTCTGGTAAAGAGGGCGGTGGGTAGGCTTGGAAGGAAAGTAAGAGTGGGGGCTTATCTAACCCACCACGGTTAGGGCTGGAGTTGTCACCCCCGGGCAAGAATAGGAGGTCCTACACTCGCTCACAACCGCTTATTTAGTTGATTTTGTTGGTTACGGCCCGCGGACCTCGATCAAAAGAGGAAAGACAATGCCCATCATACCATTCGGGATGTCAGTCAGGCCATTCCAGGAGACAGAAAGGGATAACCGGAGAGATATGAGAACTTTAGGAAAGAATGCTACTAGATTAGGGGAAGGGGAAGTTCAAGAAGAAGCTGATTGAGAATCAGCTGTGAGGGGATGCCCTCTTGTTCACGAATGCCCTGTTGGAGGAATATCTACTGTTCTTGCCTTGACTTGTTAGGCTGTTTTCGACGGGTCGGTCTTGATGCCGAGAAGGAGCTGTTTGACACATGAATCCATAGTAAAGAATCGGACAAGGAATGCGCTCTTACTGCTGCCATTAAGCCAATGAAATCGTTTTTGTACGAGTAAGGGGTACGCACTTTAGGCTTTCCTTGCCTTGTCCAATAAGCTGTTTGCAGGATAAGGCGAGACAGATAGAGATATCTCATTAAGAGAGGACGGGACTGCTTCTTCGTGACTGGGACTGTACATGGATTCTAAACCTTGGGCATTCAAACTTGAAGCGAAGCAAGCGGGTGGCATGTGTAACCCGTTATAAGAGTAAGGGTCGTAGCGAGAGGACTAGTAAAGTCAAGCCTTACCTTACTCTTGCAAGTCTTTTCGTGTGCATGTCTGCTTTCTTCTTCTCAGATGCTACATAACCGCTCTTAGTACGAATCCCCTGCGAGTATGCCTCCCTTTCGTACCGATCGTCACTGTCTTTCCTTGATGACTTGGATCAATGAGACAAGGAGTTACTCAGAGCTGTAGTTAGGGCCTTTGCCAAAGGAATGGGACTCCTTCTAAGCGAGTCAATCCCAGTAGAGAGAGGAGGATCCGCCCTAAGGGTTAAATATCCTTTAATGGGATTTTTTTGGCTGCTTCCAGCTAGAAGCACATCAGGCGGGCATCGAAAGTTTATCAAGCACTGCACCGGATTTTCCTTAATCCGAGTAGGCTGCACATGAATAGGCTCTTAGATGCGGCATTATCGCCATTGATGGAGAATAAGCGCTCTTGGAGGATATATAAACCATGAAACGAGGGGAATACTACATATAAGATATAGTTAATGTACGAGCAGGAGAGAGTAAAAAGGAAGAAGAGGAATCGGTTGTGCTAGAATTAGATCTAACCGTATCCGGTGTTTCGAAAGAGAGTAAGCTCTTTTGTGAGAGTTCAGAAGAAAGATTTGCTAACCGTGAAATCATCTGCCCTGCTGTAAGAAAGGTAACTGCTTTCGTAGCAGCTCAACCAGTAGCCGGTGTAAGCAATTGAATCATCATAAGAGTTAAGTTAGCAGGGCTAGGGCTGTCATCCCTCCCCTTGGATGGCCTAGCTGTTGGAAAAATCAGAGCTGTGAACGCAGGAACTGTTGGCAATAACCGTTGGTAGAGTTCTTGTTTCCGGTGTAGATGTTATCAACTCGGTAAGGCGAAGAACAACAAAAATTCCCGAGAAAATGAAAGATTTCGATTTATTAATGAAATCGGATTGATGGACAGAGAATGGCATTGATGCCATAGAAGAAGCTCCTGGTGGTTCAGTCAGGTAATCAGTAACCGTTGCTACCCTTGCTCGAGTTTGGGTAATTGTGAAATCATCCACTGCTCTCGTAACCCTTGCTTGGCTCTCTCCTGTTGATTATGCCTGATCTGATGGAGGAAGAACCGCGCTTAGAAATGTGAACGTAACCTTCGCTATTTCATCTCCGGCTATTGAGCCAAGTGGAAGAACTGATTGCACAATTGAAAGAATAGGCTCTGGTACTAATGACTTAACTGTTGATGGAAGGAACTTCACTCAAAGCTGGGGAAGGAAAGGAAGGGTCAATTTAGTAGATAAGAAGGGCGTCGTTAGCAGGATAAGGGCTAGACAGATATTTCATTAAGAAAGAGACGATTCGCCGAGGAACTCTAACTAGATCTAGCGAGTGTCTCCGTCAGATACACTCTTCGTGGTTAAACAATAGAATTTATCAAATATCGTTATAATGAATGAGGAGCGTCGTCAATTGGTCAATTCATTTTTTTGAGAGTTTGCTGCTTCAGAGAATCGAGATTTAGTTGGTGTTCAGTGTACCGGGTACAAGATCGAAAAGAATGCGAAGCTTTCCATGCCCAAAGACTCCCATGCCTTTCTTGGTTGGACCAACCCAACCGGCCATTTCCGACAAGTCTTTCTTCATTTTTAGAGCAAGAAGCGGAACTAGAGGGATGAAATGAAAAGTGATTCTTACGATTACGCCCAACAGCCCACTTGAGCAATTTGCCATTCTCCCATTGATTCCTATGAAAATAGGAAACTTGTATTTCTCATTCACAAATCCATCTTTGTTTATGCTACTAACTCTCAGTTTGGTCCTACTTTTGGTTCATTTTGTTACTAAAAAGGGAGGAGGAAACTCAGTACCAAATGCTTGGCAATCCTTGGTAGAGCTTATTTATGATTTCGTGCCGAACCTGGTAAACGAACAAATAGGTGGTCTTTCCGGAAATGTTAAACAAAAGTTTTCCCCTTGCATCTCGGTTACTTTTACTTTTTCGTTATTTCGTAATCCCCAGGGTATGATACCTTATAGCTTCACAGTTACAAGTCATTTTCTCATTACTTTGGGTCTCTCATTTTCTCTTTTTATTGGCATTACTATAGTGGGATTTCAAATAAATGGGCTTCATTTTTTAAGCTTCTTCTTACCCGCAGGAGTCCCATTGCCGTTAGCACCTTTTTTAGTACTCCTTGAGCTAATCCCTCATTGTTTTCGCGCATTAAGCTCAGGAATACGTTTATTTGCTAATATGATGGCCGGTCATAGTTCAGTAAAGATTTTAAGTGGGTCCGCTTGGACTATGCTATGTATGAATGATCTTTTATATTTCATAGGAGATCCTGGTCCTTTATTTATAGTTCTTGCATTAACCGGTCTGGAATTAGGTGTAGCTATATCACAAGCTCATGTTTCTACGATCTCAATCTGTATTTACTTGAATGATGCTACAAATCTCCATCAAAGTGCTTATTTATTTATAATTGAACAAAAGCGAGGATAGTTGTAGACTACTGAGTTTACGAGGTGAAGGAGCGAGAACTTCCCCCAGATAAAAAAAAAAAGATTCCTCGCACGTCTGGTCAAAGTCTATCTTGTCTTTACCACGAGTCATTTTCCTTGGCTAACAATAATTTCAGCTTTGCACATATCCGCGGGTTCTTCAATTTGCTTTCTCCCTCATAGAGGAAATAAGTAAGGTGGTATACTCTATTTATCCGCTTATTGGAACTCCTTCTAATGACCTATGCATTCTGTTATCATTTCCAGTTGGCCGACCCATTAATCCAATTTGAGGAAGAAACGAACTCTTTCCATTTTTTTTAGGGGCTTGGAGCAGATGAAGCCTTCTTTCTTCTCGGTCCGCTTTGGCTCCTGATCTTGAGCTCGCTGTTCTTGGCCTCAGACTTGGCTTCTTCTTGGAGTCCTTGCCTTTTCGATACTTTAGGCCCCTGCCCTTGTCCTGGTCTCGACTCCCCCTGGCTAAGTACTTTCAATCTAGCAGGCTAGCTGCCTGTGCCGCCCCTAAATCTTGGACATTTTGGCGCAGGTTGGAGCCCCTTCATGAAATCGAAGAGCCGGTCCTCTTCCGTCTTAGTATGTATGGTGACCTTGCCCCTACTCTCTAAAGCTTGCCACCCTTAACTATTAGTAAAGCTCGAAACACTTCCACGACCCCCTGTCCTTGGCCTTCCATCATGGTCCGCCTAACCAGCCCATCTTTCTCCAGAGAAGCAACCGCTCGCTCTAAATCTGTCCCTTCAGTTGTGTAACAAGGCGATCCACACGATCATGAGTCCGCTCCCGTCGAGCCTCTTCGACGGCACTAGCCTACGCGTTCTTACCACTAGCCATGGCTTGGCCTAACCTTTGGCTCTGATACCACTTGTCACGGCGCTAAGTCCTTCAAGCCCACAAACCGCGGCACCTTGCTAACGATCCGCTGTAGCAGAGTAAGTAAGCTGAAAAAGTGCTTTCTATCTTATTAGTCAAGCGCTAACGCGCCCCTGCAATCAAACTAAAGCGCTAACGCGCCAACTATTATAGGTCGACAAAGCGTCCTTTTTGATTTGACGCCACAAAGATTTCGACTATTGAATAAGGCTTGAAAACTTTCTTTTTTTGTTGCATTTCCACCAGAAAGGAAAGAAGGTGAGGGGGGAGCCTCTACCGCGGAAACAATCTACCTTTCTATTAATCCGAAAGTAACTACTTGAATTTAAGGGATTGGACCTAGAGCAAGGGAAAGAGGACACGCATGTTCTAGTTCTGGTTACAGAGCTAGCGCCAGTGCCGGTTTGTGGAAGTGGAATCAGTGAACAAGCGAGAAAACGGAAGGTTTGGCACCCTTGCAGCCTCTTTCTTAAAGTCAAGTTTCGTTTTTAGGAGATATTAAAGTGCTTTAGAAAGATTTCAGGGTGGAGAAAAGCGCCATAAATCATACGAGCGAAGCGAGACAATAACGCGAGGAAAGCGGAAAAAAGCAAGCGAGATCAGAACCAGGCAAGCATGAAGGAATGGTTCCCTCTCCGGCTTGATCAACAAAACATACCTTCCTTCCAACGTCAGTCAGTATAGATAGTCAGATTCCGACTGTAGCATGGTGCGCTTTCCCTACTTCAATGGAAAGGGTTCCAAACCTTTTACAGAAAAAAGAGAACAAGCCTACAGAGAGCTTACCGTTTGTTTCTATTAGAGTCGCGAGACTTGGAAACTTTCAGGAAACCTTCCGTCATGCGATTTGTTGCAAGTGTTATGTTACAAGTCTTTCATCTCATGTAATAAGGGTAGATTTGTCATTAGTCAGTCTTATTTTGGAGGGTATTTATTGAATGTGTATACTTATTTTATGAATAATAAAACTATCTAGTTAAAAAATAGGGTAATTTTTTTTATTGCAAATCTTCTTTTCTTCATCACGATGGATAAAGTTGGCTCGAGCGCTTTCTTCTCTGTTCGAGCAGTTTCCAGAGGAAATAGATCTCTGTACACTTCAAAATCTTTTTTGGTAGGTATAGCTCCCGCCGGCATTCATAGGAGGAATAGCCTTTTATTATCGGCTTTTTCGGAGTAGCGAAGGGATTGCCTTGAAGCCCGAACGGTGAACGGTGTCAACAAGCTTCCGCTCTGCTTAGGACGGACCAATCATAAAGTGAGTAAAGAAGGATGGAACTCACTTTAGCGTACCTTGCTAAAGTCGGAATCTGTCCAACCTTTCAGAAGTAAGGGTCTCTTTTGCGCCGGTTTACAGTAAGCTCGCTTGGGGGAACTCGCTTGCGCTTTAGGATTAAAAACCTTATGTATGATCGGCGCTTGCGGATTAGCCTTATCTGGAGGCATTACAAGAAAGCTAGCGGTGCAACTAGCTAGGCCCTTAGGCTTATTTAAATAAATATTCCAGCTGGGCTAGTCAGACTAAGTTAGTCAAAGAAGGAAGACAGGATCAGAACCGTAACCCTGTGTCATAGGGCAGCAAAGGCACTATCGGGGAGAGGCTTTTGAGAGAGATAGGGGTGAAGCGGATCCTTTAATTGACTATGCTAGGTGGCATAAAGAGTCTCTTTCTCAGTGCTCTTTGTTCTGTCTGTTGGTAGTGCTTTCTTTGAATTTCTTTGTAGGCAGGCTGGATTTAATGAAGCTCGACCGAAGGGAGAGGGTTAAATAGCTCGACCTACCGGGGAGAGGATGGATGGAATGAAGGGTAGAGGAAGAGAAAAACTATTAAGACGACTTTTAGCTACAAGCCCTTATAGCGTAATTAAGCCAACCAACAAGCCAATTGCACAAACGCCTTAAAAACTATATATAATAGTAGCGGAAAGCTCTCTAACTGATAGAGATGCTGCTTCAGAAGCAGAAAGAGCAGCAAGATACTAAAGGATGAAAAGCAACGAGCAGCAGAGTAGTTTACACCTTGCTAATGACATAAGTCAAGACACCAGCTTCAAACTTCAAAGCCCCTAGATAGTAATACGTAAGAGGAAGGTGACTCAAACTATTCGCACCCCAACCTAGAGCCGATTACTGGAAATCCTACTAAGGGCGGGCATTATGATCAGCAACTCACTCTCTGGAGAATTTTATTGCCGCATGAAGGCACTCGCAGCATTGACCGGAAATTTGGTAGACAAAAGAATAAACAAAGAATAAACTAAGTAGACAAGAATAAATCCCTTCCCTCATACCACATTAGCACTTAAGCTCAGAACATTTTTGGGAGAAGAAAGACTCACAAGGCGGTTGGGCGAGGTGCATCTAGAAAGGAAAAGAAGTTTACCGCATTTGAAGGGACTACTGGTAATCTATGATAAGGGCTTTAACCGTCTTCCTAAAGAAAAAGGCGTCGAGGCGACCACTAATACACAACCTCTATGAGGGGGCTTCTTGCTCAAGATATATTAGGCGTTAAGACGATCACAACCTATGAAGACAAATAAACGAGGAGGATAGGCAAGCAGAGATGAAAGTAGAGAGCTAACCTAAACACAAGAAAAGATCCATTGAAAGAAGGGATTCGGGGAGGAAATGGGAGGAGTGAGTACAAATAGTGAGTGTCGCGTAGTAAAGAGCGATAAGACGTATTTATGTTTCAGACGAGACGAGAATGAATTATCCAAGACTTCGTAGGAAAGAGGCCTTAGACAAGGCTTTTTTAGGATGGGCAAGAGAAAGGAGAGAGGTTTGACTATTATCCGCCGCTAGAAGCAATCGGTAATGGAATAAGAGAAGCAGCCAAAGGGGCACTTCTGATTCCGAAAAAACAAAAGACTAACCGGAAACAGAAAAGAATACGGGTCCTGTCTTTGTTCGGGTGCTAAGCCCGAAAGCCCTTAGAGTCTTATTTTTATGCCATTATTGAATGCAGGGTTTTAGCTCGCCCTTGCTTCTTTGGATGCCAATGCGTCTCTTGTTTCAGCTGATTCTCCGGTTGAAGATCAGTCTTCTCAAGGGAATCTTTCATGCTGTCTGAAATCCTTGTTTTCAATCTGTATATCCAACCCAAGAGTGTACCGGAGCGAGAACTAAATGAAAGGGGTGGAAGTTCCTCCACATTTGATGATCATGTACATTCACGCGCGAATTGCGTATTATATAAGTGCTGTGTGATCCCGCTGTTCGCCTGCGTATTGAAACCTACTTGAACTAGATCTTCCGACTCTCGCGCTTAAAGATGGATTGGCGGGTTCCGAAGAAGACTGGCTTTCTAGGGTAAGGAATGGAACTTCCCGGCACGCAGGAGTACGTTGAATTCTTCGCTAAGACAATGGAAGGTGACGTATGTACAGCTGACGAGAGTGAGGGGCGGTCTCCCTACTTCCTACTGGACGTGGAAATTCTTGCTCTCATTCTTGCCGGACGGCTCGTGGGCAAAGGTGAATCAAGTCCATTCTCTCTGTCCTGATTATCGCGCGAGCTGAGGGGGGGAACTCGGCAGAAGATCGGTCTGCAAGAAAGGCCTACTTATCCACGGGTTCATTTGCTTAAGACGGCTGTGCAGGGCAATCGGGTGCAGTAAGTATCGCCTATAAAGTTTTTTAGCTCTTCTCTTTCCTTTCCCGATTGGTTCTGTGTCAGGTGAGTGGCGGAACTTCTTCCTGTCAGGCAGAGCTTTGCCAAGGCGTATTTTCTTACGTGTGATCGGGCCGGAGTGAAACAAGGGATCAAAGCGTCGAGGCGCGAAGTCTTTACTTTAGGATCGGATGCAATTCTGAAGCTGGTACATGCTGCACTGGTCCATGTTTCTGGCATCCTTTAGTCTATTTTATGAAATCGGACAAGATGGTTGGCCAGTAATGGCCATGCCCTCTGATCAGCCAACTCATTTTATGCCCTGCTTGATATGATCCACATACTATACTCCATCATGGACTTGAAAGAGCATTTTTTCGGCTTCTTGCTCACTCACACACCTGAGGAGCAGTCCGTCCTTTCCACGCCGATACAATATTCCGTCAATCAAAGCATAATTCAAAGCTTGTTGTTTTACTGACCTGGGAGTTTCTTTAGAAGGATCGGACAAGTACCTGACGAGAGGTGTTTCACTCCTGCCCGATCTTCTTCTGGCTCCATTATGTAAGAGTCAAAAGTTTTCTGGAATGCTGTTGGAATCGTCCTTTTTTTGTTTGTTTAGTTGTCCGATTAGGAAATCTCAAACGTCGAAGATAGCTGGGCCATTGTGTTAGCCTCAACATTGGCCCTTCTAGGTACATGGTCAATCTTAATTTCATCAAACTCGACGAATCGAGTCTAGGGCTCTTTTTGTGTATGGGTGCTGCTTTGCCTCATACTCAGCGATGACTTGTCTCACTACTAGCTGAGAATCACCCTTCTTAACGTGGATGGATCGCATGCCCATTGCCGCAGCTAGTTCTAATCCGATAAGCAAGGCTTCATACTCAGCTACGTTGTTCGTGCATGGGAAATTAAGCCGGTATGAATGGTGAGAAACTAGACCATTCATTAGGAGAGAAAAAAACAAGACCTGCTCCCGCGCCACCTTGCGTACTGGAGCCATCGAAATACATTTGCCATGGAGTTGTGGTCAGACGCATGACCTCTCCATTATCCTGATCGGGCAACTGCTTGCCTAAGTCCAACGGATGATTTATAAAAAATTCGGCCCCGGTAAATAATTGAATGAAAACTCTGACAAGGCAAAAACCCATTTTGAAATCCGACCTTTGAGAAATGGTATCGATAACATGTGTTTGATCAAATCGGTTCTTTCCCTCACCACATGACGTTTGCCTCGGTAACAGATAATGCCGAGGCTCGACCGCTGTGAAATACAGGCACAAACACATCTTATCAATTCGAGTGTCATTTCTCTCTTGCCCCTTAAGAAGGCGACTTAGGTAATAAATCGTTCCTTTCCTTTCTCATTCTTCTGTGCCAAGAATGATACAATTGAATCTTCTGAAGCTGATATGTACAATATCAAGGGCTCTCCATCCCTTGGTGGCATCAAAACTGCCCTGTTGGTCCGGTATTTCTTAATTTCATCGAACGCTTTCTAGTGAACTTCCTCCTACACGAACTCTTCTGAGTCCTTTAGTTTCACAGCAGGGAGACCATGGTTGAAGTTTTCCTGCGAGATTTGAGAT